TACATATGGAAATAAACTGCGTCCAATAGGATTTGAACCTATACCAAAGGTTTAGAAGACCTCTGTCCTATCCATTAGACAATGGACGCTTTTCACTCCAATTTTCATATTTCTTGTTCGGAAAAGTGGTTGAAAGAATTCAACCAATTTAGTATTCAAGTCAATAATGTATTACATTAATTCGATTCATTTAACCTTTTTTATTAAAAAAAAAAAATAATTTTATTTAATATTTTAAATAATTAAATATTTTAAATATTTAAAATTATAACGATAAAGGAAAAGCGGGTAGCGGGAATCGAACCCGCATCGTTAGCTTGGAAGGCTAGGGGTTATAGTCGACGTTGATTCATAATTTTTAACGTCTCTAATTCAAAACTGAACGTGAAACTTTGGTTTCATTCAGCTCCTTTATGGAAGGTGGATAAATTCCCAGATTCAGATATGAACGAAATAAAAAATCTGACCCATAACGTCTATGTCAGCTTTTATGTCTGAATCTATTCAGAACAACCCGCTTTCTAGACGATCCCTATAGAAAGGGGTGTTATATTCTAACAATCTTTCTAGTTACTTCGTTCTCTACTTCTATTTGAAAGAATCCTTAGGAAAAGCATTTTGTTTCCACCGAGCTAAAACAATTTATCGATGTCTTTAGTAAACCAAAGACATTGTTTAATAGCTGTTTTGCTTCAATTTCCCCTACAGAAATGAAAAATTGAAGATTTAGTTACGATTAGAAATACGCGTTTTATCTTTATCCATGGGTCCTTTACTTATACTCATTCAATTGGAAGTATTGATCCAATAAAAAAATTATGTTTCGTAATCTTATAATCCAATTTTTCAATTTTAAATTGATTGGTGGATAAAAATCACGAGAATTTATATTATTCCTCGAATTTTTCATTGAGAGGGAAAGGATTCAATCCTTTTAAGAACTAAAGTTTTTGTTCGGAATGAATATTAATCAAACCGAAAGACCCTTTAACTATATAAAGGATTATAGAACGAATCACACTTTTACCACTAAACTATACCCGCTACAATCAGATTATTGTATCTAAATGGACCTTTTGTCGACCTTAATCACAAAACCAAAACAAAAGATCAGAAAAAAATTATGAAAACTAGAGCGCTTACCTTTTGTATTTGTATCAGAGGACCTAATGAGATTTGGAAACGAGTATTCATTTTAATAACTAAATAACAAGTGCTTTTTTGCCCGAGGTTTTTGTCTCGAACTTAATCCATAACAAAAAAATAGATTGTGGTAAGAAACGAGAGTTCCTTTTTTATTATTTAAACCGGAATAAAAGGACTAACTAAGAAAGAAATAGCACGTTGATTCGCTACCATTTGATTCTATATCATAGATATAGATATTTTTTTATTTATTATTATTTTTTTTTTTTTTTTTCAATTTTCTAAATCTTTTTATTTATGATTTGTTGGAACAAAAAGGCGGGCCCGGCTAAGGACTGACCAGGCCGGGCCGGGGAACTAAAAAGCCCCTTGGGACGAAATTAAAAAATAAGAGTATATACTATGACGGGCGTTTTCAAGCCTTATTTTTTATAATGTAACATAGTATTATCCTTTTTCAATTGGGAGGAGAGATGGCTGAGTGGACTAAAGCGTCGGATTGCTAATCCGTTGTACGAGTTTTTCGTACCGAGGGTTCGAATCCCTCTCTTTCCGTTTTCGTTGATGACTTGGTATTTTTTTTTCGAATTTATCGAGAGCTATTTTTTTATTACTAGTTATAAATAAATAATTAGTGGAATAGATAAAATCTTACTAAATAACAGTTTAAAATCAAGCAAAGAAAACCTTATTTTTTATTCTTCACGTCCAGGATTACGTCCTGGATCATTAGACAGGAATCCGAAGATAAAGAGAGAAACAAAGAATATCACTACCGTGTAAACAAATAGTTTGAGAGTAAGCATTACACAATCTCCAAGATTTTTTTAGGAAAAAAGAGAATAGATTCTCCACTTTTATACTACTATACTACATACCCGATTTTTTTTTTTCGAATAAATCATGAATTTGTCTGGGACTTTTTTAAAATTAAAAATATCATCGGAAACTTACAGCAGCTTGCCAAACAAAGGCTAATAGAAAAAAGAATAGGGGTATCACTGGCATAACATCGACTATTGGATTCAAAAAAGCGTAGGCTTCGGGCAATTTGCCGACGAAAAAACTACTGGAATAAAGAGCAGAATTAAGGTAGATACAGATCAAACTAAAAATATTAAGCATAACAAACATTTTGTTTTTGGGGATAATTGTATTTATTTTGATTGAGTTGTTAATAAATTTAATTTAGTTTTTTATTATTTTATTATTATAGATATGTTATTATTGATAGAAGAAAAAAAATGAATAAAAATAAAATAAGATAGACGAAAAAACTTTAATGTTATTTGAATTCACCCAATCAAAAATTCTTCTATATCTCAAATCAAAAGAGAATAGAATAAATAATACTTTCGTACAATATCTTAATTGAATTATATGTAATGATCAATAAATTCAGTTTAATTCTATGTCTACGTGTATAGTTTCCATGTACAAAAATTCTAGTAATCCATTTTATAAAAAATAGATATTTAGACTGGAGTTGACGAATAACCCGTACCAATATTAGTGTTTATTTATTAGTATCGAATAGAAATAAATGGGGCGTGGCCAAGTGGTAAGGCAACGGGTTTTGGTCCCGCTATTCGGAGGTTCGAATCCTTCCGTCCCAGAGCATACTCAGTATATATGTATATATATTATTATATAATCATTATATTAACATAATAATATAAATATATTTATATATATATATATTTTATATATCATAATATAATAATATATATATATAAAGATTGCCTTTTAGAAGAGCCTTCCGTATTAAGATAATCTGTATTAAGAATAGAATAAATATTAGTATAGAATCTGATTATTATTTTTTAATAATCGGCGGAATCATATCTTTTTCACAAATTTGTTTGAGTTCAAATAACACGCATATGAAATGGGAAATTGAATTCAGTTGCAATTCGTTAAATAACAATGATTTTACAGTATAAATATGAAAAAATAACAACCTAAAATTTCAATCTTGTCTTACATCAGTGTTTTTTTATCTATCTTTTTTTAATCACATACTGTTTATTCCAATATGAATTTATCTCTCTCTTACTAATGATAAACGGATGATAAAAAACGAAAGGTCCTTGCTGTAAAACTTTATGTTTTGCAAAATGAAAATAATTATATCGGATAGGAGATTTTTCAATCAATTAAATCTTTGTAACGAACCGCTAGAAGTATAAGTTCTTGGTACTTGAAGAAGTGTGAAATTGTTGAATTTATTCTATCACTATTATCTTACTTGAAGATACAGATTCAAAATAACTTGATTTCTTCGTATTATATTTATTTATTCCTGTTATATCAGTTATAATTTAGTTAACTAAATTTGATTTTTACAATAATAGAAAAATAGAAAAAGAGTTTCAAATTTAGAATGATATAAATAAAAGAATCAAAATAATTTATAAAAAAAAGGAGTTCTATTTTTATAGAATTTCCAAGATTAAATTCTATTAATCTAAAAAAAAGGGGTTAAATTGATTTATTCTTATTCTTGCTGAGACTCTCTTTTTTTCATATAGAATAAAAAGGTATAGATTATTATGTACCAACCGAACCAATGATTATTCATGATTTCATAATTGAATCAATTACATATGGGTTCCAAACTGAAGGAATGTTATGGTAAAACTTCGTTTAAAACGATGTGGTAGAAAGCAACGTGCGACTTGAAGGACATGATCTGCTGTGGAGTCTTACATCCACCACTTTTATATATATTTATTATAGGAATGAAAGTGCTCTTGGCTCGACATCATTTGTTCTATTCCGCTGTAACCTCCTTTTTTTTTGGGGGGGGGTGATAGAATATAGTATAGGATGGAGCTCGAGTAGAAAGTATTTTTTTTTTTTCAGAGGCAAGAATCTAGGGTTAGTATCAATCAACAAATTGGAACAACTTCGTAAGTATATTTTGATACATAAACTAAAAGGAGCCCATTCGAGAAAATTTCCAATTCAAAGGGAAGATTTGTTGAAATTGGTAAAACTCTTTCGATCAAATCAAAAAGTGTATTACGCAGGAATCAAACATTCGTATGATTCTTTGACATAAAGAAATCACAAAAAATGGTATGTTGCTGCCGTTTTGAAAGGATTTAAAGATCACCGAAGTAATGTCTAAACCCAATGATTCAAGGCAAAGATCCTGGAACAAGGAAATACCATTTTCAATTGTCTGAACAACTGGATCAGAATGAAGAATCAAAATGGATTCTTAAAGAAGACAGGCAATTAAAGGGTTAGAGACCGCTCAATAGATGCAGTATCTAAAATAAAATAAAGGGTTTCTCTTTTGCGTTATTTCAGAGTTATCCAACTTGAGTTATGAGGGTGCAAATATGACTAATTTTGTTGTTGGGTAAGAATAAGAAAAAAAGGGCTAAAATCAATAGTCTAATTAATTTGATGATTTGATGGATATATTTGATATTGTAATTCTATACTCTATACATAGACATAATTTAGAATTTTCTCGAGCCGTACGAGGGGAAAACCTCTTATACGTTTCTAGGGGGGGGGGTATTGTTCATCTATCCCAATGAGCCATTTATCGAATCGTTGCAATTGATGTTCGATCCCGACGAGAGGGAAGAGATCTTCGGAAGGTGGGTTTTTATGATCCGATAACCAATCAAATTTTTTTAAATGTTCCTGCTATTCTATATTTCCTTGAAAAAGGCGCTCAACCTACGGGAACTGTTCATGATATTTTAAAAAAGGCGGGAGTTTTTACGGAACTTCGCGTTAATCAACAAACAAAATTCAATTAATGAAATAAAATAGAAAAAAAGATCAAGTGAATAAATAAGAAATGACATAGACGTAGAAGTAATGTGTTCTATAGACATAAAAATTTGACATTACCCCCGATGGGATGATTTTCGTTGGAACTCTTTGAACAAAAAAAACAAAGGACTAAACCTGATTATTTTAGTTTTAGTTATTGAATAAACTTCGTTTTTTTCTACTTCTCCCCCGTCTTCCTTAATTTAGTCTTTCACTTATATTCTATATAGTGTAGTGCCAATCCAACACAAGTCTTTCGTTTTTTTATAATTCAATTAAAATCTAAATTGTTAGTTCTATTTAGAACTTGTTTTATCTTTTGTATGCTTACGCTTTTGTCAATATTAATATTGACAACAGTGTATCAAATAAATATAATCCGATCGTGGATAAACGGATCTATTTATCCCTGTTCCATAGATTTTATTTCATTCAAATAATCTTCTTAGATTTTCTGTCATACAGGAAGTCTTTTTTGATTAAGATTTAAATCAATCAAACTCGATATATACTAAATTAATGGATAATATAAGAGAAGCGAGGCAGGAGGCGGTCTATAAATATTGGAAAATCTTTGACTTTATTTTATCTTTTATTTGATAATTTTTATATTTTCGTCGGATTTGTTCATTTTTATTATGTTTAGAGCGGGTTAGAGTTTTTTTTTCATTGTTTTTTTAATGGTTTGATTGTGTTGTGCCATTCAATTTCATTATTTATTGGGATTCTGATTGTATCTACACATTTTAATTTGTTTATTTGGGTTGCTAACTCAACGGTAGAGTACTCGGCTTTTAAGTGCGGCTAGCATCTTTTACACATTTGTATGAAGAAACAGATTCGTCCATACCATCGGTAGAGTTTGTAAGACCACGACTGATCCTGAAAAGAATCAATGGAAAAAGCAGCATGTCGTAGCAATGGATAATTCTGAGAATATTTCATTCTTTCTTATTGAATAGGTCCAAAATCTTATTTCAATTGTTTCAATTCAATTAAAAAAAGAATTTTTTTGGGGGGTCGAGTGAATAAATGGGTAGAGCCTTATTAGAGGTTCCAATTCTAGGGAAATAACAAAGTAACGAGCTTCTGTTCTTAATTTTTGAATGATTACCCCATCTAATTAGATGTTAAAAATATATTAGTGCCTAATGCGGGAAAAGCTTTTCCGATGAGTGGATTAGAAATTTCTTATGAGTCCTAACTATTAGCTATTCCCCTTTATGGGGTAGAGATAAATGTGTAGAAGAAGGTAGTATATTGATAAAGAAATTTCTTTTTTCAAAATCAAAAGAGCGATTGGATTGATAAAATAAAGGGCTTCTAACTATCTTCTTATCCTATAAATGAACATAAATCTATTATATGGAAAGGAAGGGGAGGTTCTAGAGAGTCCGTTGATGAGTTTGACTTGTTTCCGAGGTATCTAGTTTTTTTTTTTACTATAAATACCTTGTTTTAACTGTATCGTACTATGTATCATTTGATAACCCAATAAATCATCTATTTCTTTTCTGATTCAAAATTGAATTTTAAATGAAAGACTTTCAAGGATATTTCGAATTATATAGATCTCAGCAACACCATTTACTATACCCACTTATCTTTCGGGAGTATATTTATGCCCTTGCTCATGATCGTGGTTTAAATGGATCCGTTTTATTGGATAATGTAGGTTATGACAAGAAATCCAGTTTACTAATTATAAAACGTTTAATTAGTCGAATGTATCAACAGAATCATTTGATTATTTCCGTTAATGATTCTAATCAAAATAAATTTTTTGGGTACCCCAAAAATTTGTATTCTCAAATGATATCGGAGGGATTTGCAGTCATTGTGGAAATTCCGTTTTCCCTACGATTAGTATCCTCCTTAGAGGAGACAGAAACCATAAAATCTTATAATTTACGATCAATTCATTCAATATTTCCCTTTTTCGAGGACAAATTTCCACATTTAAATTATGCATCAGATGTACTAATACCCTACCCCATCCATCTGGAAATCTTGGTTCAAACCCTTCGCTACTACGTGAAAGATCCCTCTTCTTTGCATTTATTACGGCTCTTTCTTAATGAGTATTATAGTTGGAATACTCTTATTACTCCCCCAAAATCCATTTTTGCAAAAAGTAATCAAAGATTATTCTTGCTCCTATACAATTCTTATGTATGTGAATACGAATCTATTTTACTTTTTCTCCGTAACCAATCTAATCATTTACGATTAACCTCTTTTGGGATCTTTTTTGAGCGAATACGTTTTTATGAAAAAATAAAATATCCTGTCGAAAAAGTCTTATTTCCGGACACCTTATGGTTCTTCAAGGATCCTTTTATACAGTATGTTAGCTATCAAGGAAAATCGATTCTGGTATCAAAAGATACTCCTCTTCTGATGAATAAGTGGAGATATTATCTTGTCAATTTTTGGCAATGTCATTTTTATGTATGGTCTCAACCAAGAAGAATCCATATAAACCAATTATCCAAGCATTCCTTTGATTTTTTGGGTTATCTTTCAAGCATACGACCAAATATTTCAGTGGTACGG